AACCTGTAGCTACTTGTACTAAAAAACAAGTAAGTGTGATCCCCCCTAAACAATAAAATATGTTGACATGAGGAGGAACATATTTACTAGTTATATCATCTGCAATCGCTTGAATCTCGAGACGTTCCTCAAACCAATCATATACTTTATTGAGATAGGTAACCCAAAACCAAGAAACTCCCCTCGGAGAACCGTATATGAGAATTTCATCTCGTACGGCTCAAGCAGAAACATACAAATGTTGATTTCAACAGATATGTAATAGAAAGTTCAAAACTTCTTAGCTTAGCCGCTTGATTTACTCCGACCCAAAGATACGAAGTAAAAAAAAATTGGAAATCTATTCTTTGTATTTTTTGTATGATAAGGCCTAAAAATATCAAGTTGGCTCATACGTCTTTTTTGATGTTGATTATTACAGGCCTCTTGAATCTTCTCTTTCCTATTTATTTTTAATTTGATTTCTTGTTTTTTTGTAATGTGTATTGACTCTTATTTAACTATTTATTTATCTTTTTTAACTATTATATATATTTGGTATAGGAATTCACTTGTTGAGATCCCATGAATCAATTGAAACTCCAGATTCATACTAGAACCACGATGATTTAATAAAGCCAAGCCTCAAGCCAAGCTAAACTCAAGGGTTCTCTGAGTAAGAACACTTTCATAATCACTTATTCAATGAATGTATGTTATGACTCAACAAAATCTAGATCTAGAAAAGGAGTTGTCCTTCGGTAAAAAAAAAAGTAAGTCTGAAAGAAGAAAAATCGTTTGATTTAGGAAATATTTATTTGAAATTTTTGGAGTCCGGTTTCGAGGTCCGAATATTAGTTATGAATCATAGTTTTCGTATTTCTTTTCTTGATCTATTCTATATTACATGGATTTCGTGTTCCAGATACTAGAATAATTATCCGACGAAATAGACTCATCTTGATAGAGATGACAGAACTATTCTCTGTATTATTAATAGGATCAATTATAACAAGTCACACACTCATATTCCGGAGATACCGAAACAAATAAATTCCACGGTCGAACTACCAGAATGGTCTAGAAATCAAAGTTTTAAGTTTAAGTAAAGTAATTTTTTTTTTTACTAGTACTTCATAGTTCTTATTAAAGTTAACTCATTGCAATTCCATCCAGTAAAACGGAAGAATTATAAATTTCCAAAATAATAGATAGAAATACCGCAAATAGGGCCATAGCGACCCCCATTAGTGGTGTAGTCCCCCAGCCCGGAGCTACTTTACCATATTCCGAATTCAGTGGTTTCAATAAATTCCCTACGGTAGTTCGTCTTGGCCCAGATCTAGAACTATCCTCGACGGTTTGTGTAGCCATAAATCCTATTTATTTAATCATTGGTTGAGATCTGTTGACTTTGTATACCATTTCGTTGTAGTTGTAAATAAACGATCTTATTATAGATCCATTGTATTGTGATCTTGAAATTGTCTAAAAATGGAAATAGCAACCCTAATCGCCATCTTTATATCTGGTTTACTTGTAAGCTTTACTGGGTACGCCTTATATACCGCTTTTGGGCAACCCTCTCAACAACTAAGAGATCCATTCGAAGAACACGGGGACTAGTTGAAGTAATGAGTCTCCCATATAGGGTAGGGAGACTCATTACTTCAATTGAAATAATGAAAAATTATTTTACTTTTTTAGTTGGAACCTTAGGCGGTTCTCGAAAAAAGATAGCGAAAAAAATTATCCCTAAAGTAGAGACTAAAAGGAATGTATAAACCAATGCTTCCATAGATTCGATCGTGGTTTACAATTATAGCTTCCACACCTATTCATTTGGCATCATTTACCATATAGTATAAAATATAAAGATAAAGAAAAGGAAAAGAAAAGATAGTGATTCAAGTCAAGATTTCTTAAGTACTCTAACCCTATGTCAAATAAAAAAAAGAGGCGAAAGATACCAGAGCAATCTTGTATCAGACTACTTGTCTCCTTGTAGTTGGATCTCCTATTTTTTGGAATGCTCCAAATTCCACTTGAGCATCCAAATCTGGATCAATACCAGCAAAAACATCTCTGAACAAGGTTCTAGCGCCATGCCAAATGTGTCCGAAAAAGAAGAGCAAAGCAAACGTAGCATGACCAAAAGTGAACCAACCCCTTGGACTGCTACGAAAAACGCCATCAGATTTCAAAGTAGCCCGATCTAATTCAAAAATTTCACCTAATTGGGCACGTCTAGCATATTTTTTAACAGTCACAGGATCACTATAACTGACTCCATTGAGTTCGCCACCATAGAACTCAACAGTTACACCTACTTGTTCAACACTATACTTTGATTCTGCTCTCCTAAAAGGAACATCGGCTCTCACAATTCCGTCTCCATCCACCAAAACCACCGGAAATGTTTCAAAAAAAGTAGGCATACGACGTACAAAAAGCTCGCGCCCTTCTTTATCTCTAAAGACAGGGTGCCCTAACCATCCAACAGCTATTCCATCCCCGTTATCCATTGACCCTGCTCTGAATAATCCCCCTTTTGCCGGATTATTACCAATGTAATCATAAAAAGCTAATTTTTCGGGAATTTTAGACCAAGCTTCCGATAAACTTAGATTTTCGTCTAGTCCGGTGCTAACTCTTCGGTATATTTCTTGCTGAAAGTATCCTTGATCCCACTGATAACGAGTGGGACCAAATAATTCGATTGGAGTTGTTGCTGAACCATACCACATAGTTCCAGCAACAACGAAAGCTGCAAAAAAAACAGCAGCGATACTACTGGAAAGTACAGTTTCAATATTGCCCATACGCAATCCTTTGTATAGACGTTGAGGCGGACGGACACTAAGATGGAATAAGCCCGCTAATATGCCCAATGTACCCGCTGCAATATGATGAGAGGCAATTCCTCCGGGAACAAAAGGATCAAAGCCTTCCGCGCCCCATGCAGGACTTACAGGTTGTACTTTTCCGGTTAGTCCATAAGGATCGGACACCCATATTCCAGGACCATACAAACCTGTTACATGAAATGCGCCAAAACCAAAGCAAGCCAACCCTGAGAGAAATAAATGAATTCCAAAGATCTTAGGCAAATCCAAAGAAGGTTTGCCCGTACGTTCATCGCAGAATATTTCTAGGTCCCAATACACCCAATGCCAGATAGCTGCCAAGAAGCACAAACCAGAAAACACAATATGTGCCCCTGCCACACCTTCATAACTCCAAATACCTGGATTCGTTATAGTTCCCCCTGAAATACTCCAACCACCCCACGAATTGGTTATTCCTAAACGAGTCATGAAGGGTATAACGAACATACCTTGTCTCCACATTGGATCGAGAGCGGGGTCAGAGGGATCAAAAACCGCTAATTCGTATAAAGCCATCGAACCGGCCCAACCAGCAACTAGGGCTGTATGCATTATATGGACCGAAAGTAATCGACCAGGATCATTCAATACGACAGTATGAACACGATACCAAGGCAAACCCATGGAAATACCCCTTTATCAAAAAAAAACTAGACACTATGTCACTTTATTTTATCGCATTGGAATTGGAAAAGACTATACTATGTACCTAACTTTTCAGTAGATTCTGTATGAGAAAAGGTTAATATTTATTCCGTTCCATTGAAAATAAGGGAAAAATTCTGTTCGTAAGAACAAAGAGAAGCGGATCTATTCTATACCCGATAAGTACCAATACGCAATGGGAGGATTACTCCTACTTTCGGGAAACAAATACATAGATACTTGTTTATCATTCCAACGATTGATACGTTAGTTAAATTTTCTCTTTATTCATTCTGTCTTACTCTATAAACCTTTCAATATAAACCTTTCAATCTATGTATAAAAATCTATGTATAAAATACAATAAAGAGAAAGATAAAGATGATAAAGCCATTGTTACGTTTCCATATTAACGCGAAGTATAGTACTCAATTTTGTCTTTAAATTAATGCCCGTTGGTGTTCCAAAAGTACCTTTTCGGAATCCCGGAGAGGAAGATGCAACTTGGGTTGAGTTATAGTGCGACTTGTCAGACATATTGAGTCATATGGAATTTACCCGTTTTCTCCCCCGATCGAGATATCCTCTGTTTCGCCCAAGAAATATTGTATTGAGGGAAGCATCAATCATTCGGAGCGTGAAGTGTAATTAGATCAATTTATTTATATTTGCATTTTGGGATCCATATTATCAATTAGGAGGATTTATGGTTCACTTGGAAAAATAAAAATAAAGTATTCAGGCTCCGTTCAGAAAATACCAAATCGGTAATATATGTATGATTATTACTTGTATTATAAAGGATTCTTATCCTTACTATATTATTATAAGTAAGATGAGTTACTATAAGAGTGATTTCAAACGTCCAACCAATAACCAACAGAATAGCATGATGAATACATCAAATAGTTGAGTTGGGAAAAGACATGAAACGAATTGAAAAAAAAAGAAGTGGTACTGAGATTATTTGCCCTATATGTGCAAATAAAATTCGGACAGATCTTTTCCCGGAGTAGAACATGAACCTAAAAGAATTGCAAGGGCCCATTCAGGAACAAGAAAATTGCATCGTGATTTGAATATCGATGAAATAATACATCAATGAGAGAGATTAGTTCAATTTCTATAAGTTCAATAAATTCTTTTTTTATAGGTAAAGAAGCGAGAACACATCTCATGTTTTTTGAAAAATGGAAGAAAAACGTTTTTTTTAGAAAAACCTATTAAGTTAAAGAAAAAAGAAATAGAACAAGAATCGACACATTGATTCTTTTTTCTCCATTTCATTTTGATTTTGAACCGTATGCATCCAAAGGTGCGTGTACGGCTCCTAAAGGACTAAAGGATAGGATTTTGTCCTAATCAACCGACTTTATCGAGAAAGATTACTTTTTTTAGGACAAGAGGTCAAGGAGGAGATCTCGAATACTATTGTTGGTCTCATGGTATATCTCAGTATAGAAGATCAGACTAGGGATCTTTATTTATTTATAAACTCTCCCGGCGGATGGGTAATATCAGGAATAGCTATTTTTGATACTATGCAATTTGTGACGCCCGACGTGCATACAATATGCATGGGAATAGCCGCTTCAATGGCATCTTTCATCCTGGTCGGAGGAGAAATTACCAAACGTCTAGCATTCCCTCACGCTCGGCGCCAATGAGTTTTGATTTGAAAAAAAAAGAAACACTATGCCTTCGCCATATTGAATATGAATAATAAGTAATAATAGCATGGCACTTCGAGTTCGATCTAAACAAACCATTATTTTATTTTATTGTTTTTTCATAACATGAGATTTTGTATCGAGATAGTAGTATGAAACAAAGGGTATTTCCGATTTGTTGATTTTATGTGTCGGGAGTACATTTCAGCGTCACAAACTTTTTTTCTTCCACACTAGAAGTCTCTTTTTGATATTAATCTTATGAAAGAGTACGAAAAAAAATAAATTTTCCTTATTTGATCGTATCAGAAGGGAACTTTGGGATTGCTAAATCATAGATAAGATATAGATATCTATATAAAGCAACAGAACCATCATAGTATTTTTTACTCCTACGAAAGGAAGGGTGGTAAATGGATAATTCAACGATCTGAATCAGATAAATTATATTTCTTCGATAGACATAGAAGAGAAGAATAAAGTAAATTCCATTGCGGAGCCGTATGCAACATAGAAATGCCCGTACGGTTGTTCAATTCCATTTTCTTCTTTTTATTTTTTTTATCCTTTAATTTAGCCCAATCATGCGAGATAGAAGAACCTGTTATATCAATAACATTAGGTTAGGATTATGATTCATCAACCTGCTAGTTCTTTTTATGACGGAAGATCAGGGGACTTTTTCAGGGAAACGAGACAGATAGTGAAACTTCGCGAAACCCTCACAAAGGTTTATGTACAAAGAACAGGTATGCCTCTTTGGGTTGTAGCCCAAGACATGGAAAGAGATATTTTTATGTCAGCAACAGAAGCCCAAGCTCACGGCATTGTTGATCTTGTAGGGGCGGATCCTGAGGATTTCGAGGATTTTTTATTGTAAATCTATTTCAAACCGTAATTTAATTTTCTGTGATTTTATATTGAATAGAAAAAATAGATAATCATTAATTATCAGATTAATTCTCAGGTTAAGATCGATCTAAACCAACCCATTCCATTCTAATTTCTAATTATATATACAACGTATATATATATATACGACATGCCAACTATTAAACAACTTATTAGAAATGCAAGACAGCCAATAAGAAATGTTACGAAATCTCCCGCTCTTAGAGAATGTCCTCAGCGTCGAGGAACATGTACTAGGGTGTATGTGCGACTCGTTCAGATCATGAGTTCGAACAAATACAAATCATAAAATTTTTCCAGTATTACTGAACGGCACCAATGAATAGAGTAAATGGAAAAGATTTTTCATATATCTATATTGTGTATTGTGTATGGAATTTATGGTTTCCATTGGTGTAAATCCAATCACCTAAATTTGAGATGAAAAGCAATTCCCCATAGGTAGTAAATAGTTATCCATTAAGCGGAGGAAATGGTATCATAAGAAGCAAAAAGATTATGCTCCCATTGTTAAAAGAACGGACTAAGAGGGTCAGCTACCTAGCCAACTTTCCTAATTAAATGCCGTTACTGTATAGATAACTCTTATTGTGAAAAGAGCTATTACTCTATAATTGATAATTGATGGGTAGAGCCAAAGAGTGTGAACTATACAAGTTCACAATACCATTTGATTAAATGAAAGAAGAATTGATTAAATGAAAGAAGAAGCTCCGGTGTATAGAGAGGACCTCGCCGTTTAAGAAATAACCATAGAAACGAAGGAACCCACTTTTTTTAGTATCATTAGAATTTATTATTTTCAGGTGAAATGCCCGAAAGGAATAAAAAATGGTGGTAAGGAAGGTTATAGTAGCAAAAGCCATTCGAATTCATATTTTATATATCGGAATAATCCGTTTTGTTATTCATCGACCAAGGGGGATAAAAGGATGGCTGAAAGAATAGAAATCAATTAGTTATTCATTAAGGTTTAATTTGATTCAATGACAAGAGTTAGACGGAGATATATAGCTCGTAGACGTCGAACAAAAATTCGTTTTTTTGCGTCAACCTTTAGAGGGGCTCATTCGAGACTTATTCGAACGATTACTCAACAAAAAATTAGAGCTTTGGCTTCCTCTCATCGAGATAGAGGCAGGCAAAAGAGGGATTTTCGTCGTTTGTGGATCACTCGGATAAATGCAATAACTCGCGAAAAGTCGGTATTGTATAGTTATAGTAGATTAATACATAATCTGTACAAGAAGCAATTGCTTCTTAATCGTAAAATACCTGCACAAATAGCTATATCAAATAAGAATTATCTTTACATGATTTCCAACAAGATCATCAAATCAAATTCAAATAAAGTAGATTATAAAGTCATGTACAGTAAAGGAATGATTGAAACGAAACAGAATTCCCCGGAGTGACTTCTCCGGGAAGATAGAATAAAAATCACTTAAAAAAAAAAAATAAGTAATAGGAACGAACGAACATGTTTAAAAAAAATGGGAATTTTTTTTTTCTTTTAACACCGGAACCCACTCTTATAGATTCTAGGCCTTTTCGAACAAAAAACACATCTGAGCTTGAGTTACGATTGGAGTTTGGAGTCAATCGAGGAGTATGTCTATTTTTTTTTTCTAGGACGAGTAATTCGAGTTCGGGGGATCGACTCCGATTTTTTATTCTTAAATAGTCTCTCATTATTAAGAAAGGGTAACAAAGATAAAATACGGGCTTGCTTTATAGCAATAGTAATTAATCGTTGTTGTTTCAAAGTCAATCTATTCACCCGTCTAGATAATATTTTCCCTTGTTCACTAATAAATCGACTAATTAAACTCATGTTTCTATAATCGATTCGATCCCCCGATCTAATTGGGGTCAAACGCCTACGAAAAGATCGTTTGGATTTGCGAAAAGATTGCTTGGATTTACGAAAAGATTGTTTGGATTTATCCATGGTTTATTCCTTATCTCTAAAATTCTATTTCTTTATTTTATTTACTTCAGATCCTACCAAAATAGGCTTTGATTTGTATGCATAATGTATACACATTATTCATATTCTATATTAAAAATGAAAATTAAATATATGTTAAGCTCTTTTTCTTCTTTGACTTGAAAAGAACACATGTGTTCCGTTCAATCTATTTCTTGATTTCCCCATGAATCGTATGCTTGTGACAATAGCGACAAAATTTTCTCAATTCTAATCGACCAGGCGTATTGTGTCGATTCTTTTGAGTAATATATCTAGAAATACCCGGTGATTCCTTATTGACATCATTTCGGGCACAACTGGTACATTCTAAAATAACTATAACTCTTACATCCTTACCCTTAGCCATAAACCCCCTTTGAATTTTGTATCGGCTTAACTCTTACATTTTCGATCCGAGCTGAAGAAGAAGAAGAAAACAAAAATAAATTAAATAGAAGTTACTAACTAGAAATGGAATTTTCTAAAAATTTCGTTGCAATTATCATTAAATTCTTATTTATTCAAATTTAAAAATTAATATTAATGTAATTAAGTAAAAATTTTAATTTTATATTTTATAGAGTAATAAAATAATAATTTTATGAAGTAATAATTAAGTAATACAATTTCTTTCTAACTATCAATTGTTCCTATCCTAAATCCACTAAATTATTATTCTTATTTAATTTAAGTATCTTCTTTCTATGCTATGATTTCGCGGAACCCTCCCTAGACTGGATCCACATTTAAATTTTAGGTCTCCCAAATTCGATCTTCGATCTATCACATTTTTGTTGAGGTTCCATACACTTTTTTTCTTTTCTCCCTATCCTAAAGCTAAGGAACTGAAATGAAAGAACTGAAAAAGGAGGGAGGAAATTCGAAATTTGAGTCATGTAGAATTGTATCTCTAATTTTATTCATTTCTTCACATAATCAATAACTAGAATCAAAAAAATGGGAATGACAAGGCATCCGGGAATAAACGATTAATCTCTATCAATAGGCCTGCTAAAGACCCAAACCATAGAGTACTTAGCACAGGTGCTACGGAGAGATATGTTTTTATATCTCGCATTGAAAATCCTCCTTTCCTATGGATTGTAATACATATGTGTATATGGTCAGATGTTGTAGTTCAAGATCATTTGTATTTATTTTACACAGAATTCCGAACTAAATGCTAAAATAGATATGTACAATTAATCAATAGATTAGATTTTCATCTAATCCCCTGTTCCTGAACATTACTGATAAAACTTTTTTATACGTTAGGTTTCAGATGTATATAATTCTTATATTTATGATATGTATAAGATTTTCTTATATGAAACCAAAAGGAAGAGAAGAAATGATAAGAAAATTGTATATAGATGGAGGAAAAAATGAAGATATGGAAAACAAGACAGGTATTTTGTAGAATGAGACTGCCCAACAATTTGAAAAAAAAAAGGGATGTAGCGCAGCTTGGTAGCGCGTTTGTTTTGGGTACAAAATGTCACGGGTTCAAATCCTGTCATCCCTACCTATTACTTCTTCTATGGACAGTAACGAGGATTAATTGAGAACGATTCAAATTGTACATAATTTTCCGTTTTTTATACTATATGTATGCAAGATGCATTGGGGTAGATTTCTTTACAGTACAGTTGTATCCCCTGTCATAAGCATAAGAAAGCGCTCTTAGTTCAGTTCGGTAGAACGCGGGTCTCCAAAACCCGATGTCGTGGGTTCAAATCCTACAGAGCGTGAGTCAGTTTATTTGATGTCGAATCACAATAAAATATTTGAACAAAAAAAAAACAAAAAAGTTTAATTGCAACTTGCATTGGACCTCCTGCGGGAAGGAGGTCAATAAAAAAGAAATAAATATTACTCAATCAAAGATCTAACTGATCACCGCGTCTGTATTGTAAATATGCGGTTACGAATAA